ACTTGAAACATAGCCCAAAAAATGGAAGGAACGATTATCTAATTGGTTTATATGGATCCTGTGCAGTTGAGACCACAAGTGAAAATTACATTGCCATAAATAGATAAAGTGATATTTCCATTTTTTCATCAAAAGATCAGTTCCCTTTGAAATCAAAAGGGATTTTTCCCGATATCTAACATAATGCATGAAAGAATCTTTGAACAACCGCAAAGCCTTCTGAAAATCATTACAAAGCACTACTACAAGATGTTCTATTTTCCCATAGAAATGGACTCGTTCAAGAAGGGCTTCCCAGGATATTGATCGTAAATGAGAAGATTGTTTACGGATAAAAAGGAATACGGATTCCCATTCATATACATGAGAATTATATATGAATAAGGATAATCTTTCATTTTCTTTTTTTGAAAAAGAAAAGCATTTTTTTTTGCTAATGAGACTGCCCGAATGACAATACTCGTATAAAAAGATTCGCAATAAATGCAAAGAGGGGACGTCTTGTATCCAGTAACGAAGGGTTTGAACTAAAATTTCTGGATGGATAGGGTAGGGTATTAATACATCCGATATATGATATAAATAGAATATATTGTCCTCAAAAAAGGAAAATATTGAGTGGATAGATCGTAAATTATGAGATTTTGCTATTTCTCTTTTTTTTTCTAGGCAAGACACTAATTGGAAGGAGAATGGAATTTCCACAATAATTGAAAAAGCCTCCGATATCATTTTCGAATGCAAATTGTTTTTTCGCCCCAACAATTGATTTTGTTGAAAATCATTTTCATTACAAGAAATAAGAAAATGATTCTGTTTATGCATTCGAATAATTAAACGTTTCACAATTAGTGAACTAGATTTATCGCCATAACCTAAATTTTCTATGGATTCGTAAGGAATCGGTCTATTTAAACCATGATCATGGCCGAGTGCGTAGATATATTCCTGAAAAAGAAGTGGATACAGGAAGTGCTTTTGCTCAGATCTAAATGTTTCTAAATATCCTTTTAATTTTTCCATTTGAAATGACCAAAAAGTGTGGAAGGTTTCTTAGATTAACAAATGATACATAGTGCGATACGGTCAAAACGGGGTATCCAATAAGAAAGGAATACCTCGAAGATAAGTAGCCAATCCACGGATCTTCCCTTTTCTTCTATCCCACCTTTCGTTCCACTTACAGGAAGTGGTTAGAAATCCTTTATTTTTGCAATCCTATCGCTCTTTTGATTTTGGAATTTATTTTTTTCTCAGTATACCGTTTCTTCTACACATTGCTTTTCCCATAAGAATCTAAAAAATGAGAGAATAACGAATAATTAGGATTCAAAAAAAGGGAATCGATGATTCACTCGCAGGAGAACCCCCCCCTTTTCCGCATCAGACACTAATATATTTTTAACCTCTAATTAGACCGGGCAATTATTCGAATTAAGAGAAAAAGCTCGTTACTTCGGGTTTCCCTATAATTGGAGCTTTAGAGCTCTATCCATTTATTGACTCAACCCAATGATGAATTGATTTGATCCCCTTCCAAGAATCAAAACAAGATTTTGTAATGATCCGGTCTAGTGAGGATTAAGAATGGGGTATTCTTAGAATTCTCCATTGAAACGACATGCTGTTTTTTCCATTCATCCCCTTCAGGATCAGTCGTGGTCTTACAAACTTTACTAATAGTATGTACAAATACGTTGCTTCATCCAAATGTGTAAAAGATCATAGTCGCACTTAAAAGCCGAGTACTCTACCGTTGAGTTAGCAACCCATATATGTATATGTTAAGTAAATAGGATGTATAAATACGATCGTAATATAATAATATATTTTATATATATTTTTAAAATATATGATAAGGAAATCCCCGACCTACCTACCAAAACTAAAACTAGTAAATAGTGAAAAATCTAAAGAAATCATTTAAGAATCTATCAGGAAAATCAAAAAGAAACAAAAACGAACAGATCAGACTAAAAAACGGATTGTAGTGCAGGGATCCATAGAAAAAGGTACTCTACTAAAGAAAAAGGTACTCTACTAACACTATAAAATAAAAAAATAAAATATAAAAAAATAAAATATAAAAAAGTATATAAATGGGCGGGACCCTATCCAATTTTTCATGAATTTTTTCCATTCAACTAAAAACGAAAAAGAGACTTCTTTTGTTCTAGTGAGTTTTGTGAATCCACCATTTTCGTGAAGTGAAGTGTGAAGTGAATAAACGAAGTGTTTGATCGTGGAGAAATCGATCGATTTCTCCACGATCAAATTATATTTGATCGATACACCATTGTCAATATGAATTGAATGTTGAAAAAAAAATAATAAATAAAAAGAAAATGAATAAGGATAATATAATAATGAATAAAACTATTCAATTAATGAAAAAACGAATTTCAAAGAATTCCATTTTTGTTGGATTGGCACTACATAGATAAGAAACGAAGTACGGATAGGGGAATAAATTAAGGAAAAGAAGGATAAATCTAGAATTTTTCCAATATAGGTAAGTACAATAAGTAAGATTGACTCTTTACCTGTTAAAATGAAATCCAATAGTAAAAACCCCTTCATGGTAATACCTACACCTCATAGATCCAGTTATTTCATCTATTCACTTGATCACCTTTACCGTCTCATATCAATACAATAAGATTTTTAAAATTATAAAATATACATACGATCTTAGAATTTATATAGGATTAAGTATGAATAGAACAAGCCCATAAGGGGGTAGAGGAGTGGAGAAACAATTCCCAAAAATTAGATATGGAGCCCCCCTTTTGTTTGATTAACTCGAATTGTTTGATTAACTCGAAGTTCTTTAAATATCTCCGCCTTCTTTGAAATATCATGAACAGTTCCTGTAGGTTGAGCACCCTTTCCGAGGAAGTATAGAACAGCAGGAACATTTAAATATGTTTGATTCTTGATCGGATCATAAAAACCCACTTTCTGAAGATCCCTTCCCTCTCTTCGTGATCGAACATCAATTGCAACGATTCGATAGACGGCCCATTGGGATAGATGTGGATTAACCCCCCCCCTGGAAACGTATAAGAGGCTTTCTCCTCGTACGGCTCGAGAAAGAATGATGAGAACTTATGCATATATGCGGTAAATGCATTTATGAAATAATCAATTAGACTAGAATTGAAGTCGTTTTTTGTTCTTCCTTCTTAAAAAAAGTATCATTCATACTCATAACTCAAATTAGTTAATTCTCAAGGAGCTCAAGGGCTTATACATTTATTGAGTCGTCTCTAGCATCTTTTGTTTGTCTTACCTAGGATCCATTTCCTCACTTTTTTGAATATTTGGTTCAATCCAGCTGGTAAGGCAATTGCAAAAGAGTGTTTCCTTGTTTCAATATCTGTTATCTTTACATTGATCCTTGGGTTTAGAACATTGATCCTTGGGTTTAGACATTACTTCGGTGGTTCTTAATCTCTCAAAAAAGCAGCAACATACCCTTTATTGTTTCTTTTTATTGAAGAATCATAGGAATGATTGATTCCTCTGCAATACACTTATAATCGAAATAGTTTTATTAATTTCGATCGATTTCACCTTTTTTATTTGAAACTTATTCGAAATTGACCCCTTTGATCCTATATCGAAGATATGTTTACGAAGTTTGTTCAATTTATTGATTGGTACTAACCCTAGACCCCCTCTCCTGCTAAAAAAATCATTTGGACTCGAGCTCCATCATGTACCCTAAAATTCTCATTAGGGATCGTTAGAACAAACTAAACTATGTCGAGCCAAGAGCATCTTCGAGGATATAGAAAGTGGCGGATTCTTGCATCCACTGCCAATGATGTCCTTCAAGTCGCACGTTGCTTTCTACCACATCGTTTCAAACGAAGTTTTACCATAACATTCCCCTAATTTGAAATTCTAGAACCAGTGTGGAATTGATTCAATATAGAATCAAATCATGAATAGTCATTGGATTTATTTAATCGGTGCTCCATAATTTCTTTTTCGATATACTTTTTCGATATAGAAGTATAAGTATTCATATAGAGAAGCTTTAACAAAGATTTCATTCCATTTATTTGAATGATAAAAGATGGAATGAAATCTTTGTTAAAAGACATAAAAATGGGGTTGCTTAATGCTTATTTACACCTAATCACAAAAAAGAAAAATAGATGGAGAAAATCGAACTTATTTGTTTGTTTTTTATTTTTATAAGGATAAATATAAAAGAATTGGTGAAATATAAGATTAAGGTCGTTATTCTTTAATTGAATTTCCAATTCAATTAAAGTTAATTAGTAATTATTGAAATGAAAAAAATACAAGTCTGATAAAATCAGAATTGTAGGAGTATGATCTTTCCATATATACATCAGATATAAGGAGCACTTGTCAATAGAGTATACTAATGACATTGTCATTATTTACGTTTGGGAAATCACGGGCCTTTTTCGCCGAAATAGAAATTGCCACGTTACTGAAATACAAGAACAGGAATACATATAAACAATGTTTATAGTGTATTAAATAATGAATATAGTGCATTAATGGCTCATTTTCTAAAGCTTTTCTTTTGCTTTACTTGAAACTGAAAAACAAAAAAACAAAAATTCAAGTTGAAATTTTGTTTTTCAAGTTGATAAACCACATTTCCATAAATGACAAATTCCATCAAACTCGAGTGGAAAAAAAATGATTGACTTTCCAAAACGATAGAAAACCCCTCTCTTTCCCATTTTGCCACAAAACAAAAGCATGTGGTGAGGGAATCATTTTTTCTTTAAAAATAAGGAACAACCCATTTTTTAACTAACTAACCTCACTCAATATGAATAGAACCCGGGTGAAAGGAGCGGGCATACAATGAATAGTCTACCCTCCTTTTCAAAAAAATCTTTTCTTTATTTAATTTATGTCCACATCCCAACAAAAAAAGATTTTTGCTTCCATCCACGCGACATTTAGATTTCTACCCTTGTGAGAAACAACGTCGAAGAGGATTATAAATATATATATAACAATCATTAAAAACCCAAAGGAAAAAGAAAATGACATTGTATCCACCACTGATAGATACGCAGAAAAGGATGTTCTTTAAGTTTCTTCTGTTCTGAGGGAACAGCTCTGGGACGGAAGGATTCGAACCTCCGAGTAACGGGACCAAAACCCGGTGCCTTACCGCTTGGCCACGCCCCATTTATATGTCGATTAGACAATAATAGACAATAATATTGTTATTGTCTGTTCGTCAATTCCAACCCAAATATCTACCGAATTGGTTGTTGCTAAGATTCGATACGTGGAAACGTAGAATTAAAATAAATTCATTGATCATTGCATAGAATTCCATTAAGATATTGTATGAAAATAGAATTCCATCTTGATTTTCATTTTACAATTGAAGGGTTTTGGTTGGGGGAGGGAAAAGAAAAAAGAAGGATTTTTTTCTTTTCCCCCATATCAATAACTCAATAAAAAATGAAATTATCTCTAATCCAATCCAAGAACGAAATGTTTGTTATGCTTAATATCTTTAGTTTGATCTGTCTTAGTTCTGCCCTTCATTCGAGTAGCTTTTTCTTCGCTAAATTGCCGGAAGCTTATGCCCTTTTCAATCCAATCGTGGATGTTATGCCAGTCATACCTGTGTTCTTTTTTCTCTTAGCCCTTGTTTGGCAAGCTGCTGTAAGTTTTCGATGAGATTTTGAATTGGAATACTAAAATATTCACCACGATAGATTCGAACAAAAAATATGTGTTCTAACAAAATGGGGAAAAACAATTGCTAATATCGGGTAAATCATACATTATGAACCTTCGATTCATACATAGAAATTCTCTATGGATTGGATTATGAATATGGAGATCCGCGCGCGGGGTCTGGATCAGCTAATGTCTTCTTCATTCTGATCTTACGAGCTATTCTAAATAAGGTTGCCTCAAACAAAATACTAAATTGGGGAGATCCTTTTGATAACCAAGGATAGAAGTCGAATTTTAGGACAGAGAAATTTCTTAAAATCCTTTTCTTGGTGCAAGATATTTGGGACAAAAATAGAGAATCTATTCCCTTATTTTCCACAATATAATTTGGAGATTGTGTAATGCTTACTCTCAAACTCTTCGTTTACACAGTAGTGATATTCTTTGTTTCTCTCTTCATCTTCGGATTCCTATCTAATGATCCAGGACGTAATCCTGGGCGCGAGGACTAAAAAACCCCCCTTTCTTCTTGTTTTTTTTTTATTTTCTTTATTCTTTATTTTTTAATGATTTTTTTTACATTTCATCCATTTAACTATGAAAATGGAACTAACTATGAGAAATAAAGCCGAGACTCTCGATTTTTTCGAATTCCAACGAATTCCCGATAGAAACTAAAAAGGATCCGAAGAAACGGAGAGAGAGGGATTCGAACCCTCGGTACGAATAACTCGTACAACAGATTAGCAATCTGCCGCTTTAGTCCACTCAGCCATCTCTCCCAATTCCTAATTCAAAAATTAGATAATTCACATGTCAATTATGAATGAAAAATAGATAAAAGTCTTTTTCTTTCTTTATTTATTCTCTTTTTTATTCTAAATAAAGAATTTTTCTATCTATTTAGAAAGATAGAAATTTCATAAGCAATTGCAATTTTATACCCATTTTATTAGCAATTCCGTTTGAATAATGATTCAGAACAAAAATTTCCAATAGAAAAAAAAGTACCTCTTTGATTTACTACGAAAGAGTTTTTTACTCCCCCAGCCTGGCTAGTACCTAGCCGGGCCATTCTTTGTTTTGCTTCTTGTCATTTTCATTTCATTTCTATGATTCGTATAATCTTTATGTATGATAAAGGTTCTTTTTCTTACTTCTTTTTCTTTTATCCATTTTTTTATTCAAAAGAAAAATCTATATCAGATTTCCATTCCGACGAGAATCCCCCCTTTTCCTCACGGAAAAACTTCGTTTGTTTGAAATGAAATCCACAAACAAAGCGAATACTATCTTTATTAGATCTAATGAAATTAACTCAATTCATAAGATCTGGGGAGTGTATGAGAATAAATGAAGTAAGGAGGAATCGCTCCGAAAAGGAAGAGAAAATACAACCAACCCCCCTCCCCCTATTCGACAAATGATGTATTTATATACATTATATATATTATAGCGGGTATAGTTTAGTGGTAAAAGTGTGATTCGTTCTATTAATAGCTGAAATAGTTAAGGGATCCTTTAAGTTTAACCGAGATTCCGATCAAAAACTTTATTTCTTAGAAAAGGTTTAATCCTTTACCTCTCAATGCGCCATTTGGAGAAGAAGATAGATTCTCGTGATTTATATCCAATCCAAAAAGTCAATTAGAAATTGAAAAATGAGATTATGAAATCGCGAAACATAATTTTTTTTAGTTAGATCAACCCTTCAAAAAGGCTCCATGGATGAAGATCCAAAAGTTTATTTCTAATCGTAACTAGATCTTCAACTTTTTTTGAATGTAAAAAGAGAGATTGAAG